GGCATAGGGGTTACGTCACGTACGAAACTTAATAGTATACCACTTCTACGAATAGCTCGTAATGCTGCATCTCTTCCGAGACCAGGACCCTTTATCATGACTTCTGCTCGTTGCATACCCTGATCCACTACTGTACGAATAGCATTTCCTGCTGCGGTTTGAGCAGCAAATGGTGTCCCTCTTCTTGTGCCTCTGAATCCACAAGTACCAGCGGAGGACCAAGAAACCACCTGACCTAGTACATCTGTAACAGTCACAATGGTATTGTTGAAACTCGCTTGAACATGAATAACTCCTTTTGGTATTCTACGCCCACTCTTACGTGAACCAATACGCCCATTCCTACGTGAACCAATTCTTGGTATAGGTTTTGTCATATTTTATCATCTCATAAATATGAGTCAGAGATATACGGATATATCCATTTCATATCAAAACAGATCCTTTATTTGTCCATCGGGTCCTTGTCCTTTAGAAAATCCCCTTTTCTTTTTAGAAAGATTACCCTTGTCTCTGTTTATGTCTCGGATTGAAACAAATTACTATAATTCGTCCCCGCCTACGGATCAGTCGACATTTTTCACAAATTTTACGAACAGAGGCCCTTATTTTCATATTTGTTATTCCTTACCTTAATTCCGAATCTACTCCTTGGAAGAAAATAAGTCTCTTGAAATTTTGAACCTCGAATTGTATTCCCACGAAAGGAATGTTTAAAAAGCCACCTACACCTAATCGTTTGAATCTTTGTTGCGAAGTCTATAAATTATACGTCCCCTGGTTGAATCATAACGACTTACTTCGATTTTTACTCTATCTCCTGGTAGTATCCGTATAAAACTTCGTCGGATCCTCCCCGAAACATAACCTAGAATCAGATCTTCATTATCTAAACGAACCCGGAACATACCATTGGGAAGTGATTCAGTAATTAAACCTTCATGAATCAATTTTTGTTCTTTCATTCCAGGTAACCCCCTTGAAGTATCAACTAATGGAGGAGGAGTGATATTAAACAACCCGTCTTTCCTCTCCTTTTTCACAAATAGGAAGTTGCGGATCAACTTCGGATACCAGAAGGATCACCATATATAACACAAAACTTCTCCTCCAATTCCTTCTAGTCGAGCTTCTCGATCTGTCATTATACCTCTAGAAGTAGAAAGAATTACAATCCCCATTCCGCCTAAAATCCTAGGAATTCGTTGATAGTTGGAATAGATTCGTAGACCGGGTCGGCTGATACGCTTTAAAATATTTCTATATGTTCCTTTCCTATTTCTTCTATGTCGCAGGGTTGAAACCAAGAAATATTTGTTGTTTTCCCGATGTTTCCTAACGTTTTCAATAAAACCTTCTCGTAGAAGTATTTTAACAACGCTTTCGGTCATATTAGTAGATGCTATTCGAACCGTTCCTTTTTTATCCATGTCGGCATTTCTTATAGAAGTTAATATATCGGCAATAGTGTCCCTACCCATGACGAACTATAATTATTGGTGCCTCCTAATTTTGATATAATCAACATGTTCCGTTTTTTTTTTATGTGAATTTTTGATTCTTTATTTATGAATTATGAAAAGTATATGCGTGAAACACAATCTACTAATTGATCCATTTCAGATACCCTACTATATCATGGTCTCATCTACTAGTATTTATAATACCTCAGGAGCTAATGAGACTATTTTAGTGAAATTCAACTGTCTCAATTCTCGAGCGATCGCTCCAAAAACCCGAGTTCCTTTTGGATTTCCTTCTTGATCAATGACAACTGCTGCATTGTCATCATATCGTATTATCATACCGTTGTCACGTCTGAGTTCTTTACATGTACGTACAATTACAGCTCTGATCACTTCTGATCTTTCGAGAGGCATATTGGGCACTGCTTCTTTTATTACAGCAACAATAACGTCACCAATATGAGCATATCGGTGATTACTAGCTCCTATGATTCGAATACACATCAATTCTCGAGCCCCGCTGTTGTCCGCTACATTCAAATGGGTCTGAGGTTGAATCATATCATTTTTTTTTTTTGAATCTGTTCTTTCAATGCAAAGGTCGAAGGAAAAAAGAAAGAAATATTGTCTGTCCAGAAATAAAGAAATCCGCGATTTTTTTTTCATCATAAATACCCCTTTGGTTCCACATCCCTATCCTGAAATAATGAATTGTGTTCGTATAGGCATTTTGCACGCAGCTATTTTAATAGCTGCTCTGGCTACAGTTTCCGATACTCCGCCCATTTCATAAAGTATTCGACCCGGCTTAACAACAGATACCCAATATTCGGGAGATCCCTTCCCCGAACCCATACGGGTTTCCGTAGGTCTTACTGTAACGGGTTTGTCGGGAAATATGCGGACCCATATTTTTCCACCACGGCGCGCATATCGTGTCATTGCTCGTCGCCCTGCTTCTATTTGTCTAGATGTGATCCAAGCGGGTTCAAGTGCCTGAAGAGCATATCTACCGAAACAAATATGATTGCCTCGATAAGATATTCCCTTCATTCTTCCTCTATGTTGTTTACGGAATCTGGTTCTTTTGGGGTTATAGTTGATGGTTGTTTCTCAACCTCATCTCTACTACAGAACCGGACATGAGAGTTTCTTCTCATCCAGCTCCTCGCGAATGAAACGATTCAATAATATTACAGATACACATGTATTTATTGAATAATACACTAAATCATGGGATTTATTGATATTGAATCTGTCACGTAGGAATCTGTATATCTTGTATATATAGCTAGACGTATATTTCTATATATAGAAGATAATGCCTTTGCTTTATTTTTATAACGAATCCTTGACCTTTACCGAATCGGCCAAAATTTTGCAATTCAATAAGGGTTTCGCGGGCGAATATTTACTCTTTCAATATTTGTTTCATTCGTAGGGTCAACCCATGGCCTCTCAGAATAAATCAATTGGTTCCTGGTTGGTTCCGCCATCCCACCCAATGAATCATTAGGATTCGTTTTCAATAGAATCTTCTGCAGTCACAGGTTCCGTCGTTCCCATAGCTTCTCCATTAATGGCTAGGCCTGAACTCTGCAATGGAGCTCCTCAATTCAAGTTCGTTCCCAAGTCAATCTCCTCAGTCTCTATTGACTCGAGGCTCTTTATTATTGGTATTTTTCCTATGAACCGTATTCATCTAATTATGGACGAATCAGTATTGATGCTTTGTTACACTGCCTTTTATGAGATGATTCATAATAGACCATACATATTGGAATCATATACCATTGATATTCTCCTTCTCTCTTTCTCTCGCCCTTCCATTTACCCATATCCCTCTATTTTCGCTTCACAATCCATAATCAGATTGATTTTTCCTTTATGGAAAAAAGATTTCAGTTGCTACAACTATATGATTGACACATCATATAGTGACTGGTTCCTTGGATCTCGATAATACGAAGCAATGAGCTGGTTCTAAGTTCTATAGTTATTAGTTAGGGGCCAGTCCTTTTTTTTTGAATCCCAACTCTAAAGAAAAACCAACGAGTCACACACTAAGCATAGCAATTCTACCAAATGATGAATCCAATTTTTATTCAACCCTATAGAATTAGAATTGCTCATTTTTCATTGAAGGGAAAAAGAATAGTTTGTCGTTTTTTGTTCTATCACTGGATAGAATGGCAAGGAAAGGCCCATTATTGCTCGTCTACAAATATCCAAATTTTGATGCCTAATACCCCATAGATAGTTCGAACTGTATAGGAACAATGATCAATTTTAGCTCGAATGGTTTGTAGGGGAACCCTACCTTCTCTGATCCATTCGACACGTGCAATTTCTTTTCCGTCGATACGTCCTGCAATTTGCACTTGAATTCCTTTTGTATCCGCTTGTTCAGTTAATTCAATAGCTTTTTTCATTGCCTTTCGAAAGGAAACTCTATTCTTTAATTGTAGAGCTATATATTCTGCAAGAATATTAGGTTGTCCATAAGGTTTTGCAACTCTTGTGATAGCAATGTTAAGTCTCCGGTTCACAGAATTAAATCCTTTTTGTACATTGATCTGTAATTCTTCGATTCCTCGTGTTCGACCCTCTATTAACAAATTTGGAAATCCAATATAGATTATGACCTGGATCAGATCGATTTTTTTTTGAATCTCTATATGTGCAATTCCTTCGAAACCCGAGGATATTCTCCTATTTTTTTGTACATAATTCTTGATACAATCTCGTATTTTTTCATCTTCCTGGAGACCTATGGAATAATTTTTTGGTTGCGCGAACCAAAGGGATCTATGCTTTTGGTTTTCCCCACCAAGTCGGAAACCAAGGGGATTTATTTTTTTGCCCATATTTTTCTTCTCTCTCTTTCTCCAAATATCTCTCTATTATAGGATCTTTCCATTGATCCTTTGTTTCTAAATATATATCCTGATCCGTTTTCTTTTTAGAGCTATCCCTCACTACAATAATTATATGACAGGTGGGTCTTTTTATCGGATAACTACGTCCTCGAGCCCGAGGTTTTAACCTTTTCACGATAGTACCCCCATTGACTTCGGCTTTACTAATGACTGAATCAGCTTCGTTGAAACTTTTATTGTGACTAGCATTTGCTGCTGCAGAATAAACCAATTTAAAAATGGGATAAGATGCTCGATAAGGCATGAGTTCCAGTAGCATAAGTGTTTCCTCATAGGAACGCCCACGAATCTGATCAATGACTCTTCGTGTTTTGTGAGCAGACATACATACATTTTCAGCTAAAGCTTTTACTTGTGTACTTAAGATCCTCTTCGTCTCCATCTTTTGCAAGACCTTCTTCCACCTTCTCCATTTTGCCATAATCACCTCCCACCAATGAATGATAAGCACCTATTTCACTTTATTAACGACGGGATTTATTATCGTTTTTCGCGTGTCCCTTGAAAGTCAGAGTAGGTGCGAATTCTCCCAATTTGTGACCGACCATACGATCTGTTATATAAATAGGTAAATGTTCCTTTCCATTATGAATAG